TGTCCCACATTCATTCGTGAGGGGACTCCCAATGGGTTGAATACCATATCAACGGGCGTTCCATCTTGCAAATAGGGCATATCTTGTCTAGACAAAATTTTAGAAATTATACCTTTATTCCCATGCCTTCCAGCTATTTTATCCCCCACTTTGATTTCACGTTTATGTGAAATATATACACGAATCCTTTCTTGATTATAATTGGAACCCCCCTTTCTACGGATCCATCTCACATCAATAACTCGGCCCCTTCCACCTATAGGTAGTCTTAGCGAAGTTTCTTTTGAAGTGGATACCTGAATGCCAAGTATAGCTCGTAATAATCTATCCTCTGGGGCATATGATGATTCATTCGCTGTCTGAGGTGTTAATTTACCTACTAAGATATCACCTGTTTCTATCCAAGATCCCAGCATAACAATTCCATTTCTGTCTAAATTTCGGAGTAAATGAGCCTCTAAATGCGGAATCTCCTTAGTTATTCTTTCAGGACCTTGGCTTGTTACATGAGTCTGAATTTCATATTTCCGGATGTGAAAAGAAGTATAAATATCTTCATAAATCAGACGTTCACTAATTAGTACTGCGTCTTCAAAATTGTAACCTTCCCATGGCATATAAGCTACTAATACATTTTTTCCTAAAGCGAGTTCCCCACCAGCTGTGGCCGCACCACCCGCTAGAATTTGTCCCTTTTTAATATATTTACCCCGCCGAACCTGAGTTTTTTGATGCATAAAAGTATTCTTGTTGGAACGTTGATACATAACTAATGGAATGCTTAGAGTATCCCCATTACTTGAGAAAACGATCTTGTGAGTATCAGTATAAATGATTTTTCCCTTGTGTTCGGCTATAGCTGAAATACCCGAATCTAGAGCCGTTTGGCCTTCCAACCCAGTTCCAACAATGCACTTTTCAGAACGAGAAAGGGGAACTGCTTGGCGCTGCATATTAGAACTCATTAAAGCTCGATTCGCATCATTATGCTCGATAAAAGGAATGAGGGAAGCTCCAATAGAAAAATATTGGAAAGGAAAAATGCTTCTAAGATGAATCTCTTCCCATGCAATAGTCAGGAATTCTTGACGATATCGAGCCGGAACAACCTGTTGTTCTTGAATACCCCGATTCAAGGCCAAAGAATTTCCTGCTGCTACCATATAATATTCATCTCTATTTGGTGATAAATAAACCATCTGTGCCTCTTTTGATCTCTCAGATAATTCATAAAAAGGACTCTCTATAGATCCCCAATAACCAACCTTAACATGAGTAGCTAATGATCCAATAAGTCCAACATTGATTCCTTCGGACGTGTCAATTGGGCAAATACGTCCATAGTGACTCGGGTGGATATCTCGTATCCGAAAACTAGCAGTTCGCCCCGTCAATCCCCCAGGACCCAAATAACTCCATTTTCGCCCATGAACAATTTGTGTCAACGGATTAGTTCGATCCAAAACTTGAGATAAAGGGTGTAGGCCAAAAAACGATTCATAAGTAGTTGTTAATGAAGTTGAAGTTACCAAATTTTGAGGAGTCGGTATCAATTTATGCCTGATTGCTCCACATATAGTTCCTCGAACCGCATTTTCTAAACGAACAAGAGCCAATCCGAATTGATCCTGTAATAGATCTGCGACAGAACGAATACGTTTATTTTTCAAGTGATTCATATCGTCAAGTATACCCATTCCAAATTTCATTTCAATCAAATGATCCACAGCAGCCAATAGATCTTGTGGTAACAAAAATGTATTGTTTTGGGGTATATCAAGATTCAGTCTCCGGTTTATATTTCGTCGACCAATCTTTCCTAATTCACATCTTTGGTAAAAAAATTTCTTTTGTAATTCCTTGCATAAGGACTCAGAAAATACCGGATCTCCCCCTACCCCTACACAAGCAAATTGTTGATAAAACTCCAGAATAGCATTTTCTTTTGACCCAATCTTTTTTTTCTCTTTTTCATTCGGGAAAGACAAGAAAATCTCAGGGTAACAAACATTATCTAGAATTTCTCTTATATTCGAACCCATAGCTGATGATAGAACTAGAATAGATATTTTTTGTTTTCTACTTACACGGGCCCATATCCTTGCTTTTCTGTCAATTTCTAATTCTGACCTTCCCCCCCAATCCGATATTATAGTACTGGTATAGACAGAAATTCCGTTATGTTCCAATTCTGAACGGTAGTAAATACCAGGACTTTGCAATATTTGGTTGATCACAATTCGGTATATTCCATTTACTATAGAGGTTCCAAAAGAATTCATTATAGGGATGTTCCCAATAAAAACTGTTTGTTCTTGCATATTTATATCGGTTTTCCAAATTAAGACCGCGGGTACATATAATTCAGAAGAATATGTGAGTGATTCATATACAGCATCTCTTTCTTTTATCAAGGGCTCTACCAATTGATATGTTTCCACAAATAAATTAAATTCAATTTCTTGATCTCTATCTTCAATTTTTGGAAACTTATGAAATTCTTCCGCCAAGCCCTGATTAATGAACCTAAAAAATCCCTCAAATTGTATCTGAATAAATCCAGGTATTGTGGACATTCCTTCATTTCCATTCTGGAGCATCTTAATCTGAAGTTTCCTCTTTATTGAAAAAATCCCATTATTGGCTTAGCTCACTATTCATCGAACCATACCGATCGATCTAGCAATGATGGAATGGGTATTCTGTTTACTGAATCACATAAAATTTTAGCCAACTCTATCCATATATATCATACGTATGAACGGAAGCAAGACAGAGAAATGGAGGGCATTTTTTACGCAAGTTCGAATTTGAGCCAGGTACAAATAGAAAGAAATTAAAATTGATAAAGCATTCCTGGGAAAAAATTATGTCACTTAGGTTGACGGAGTCTTTTATCGGTATCGGATAAGAAAATTGATCCAATTTCTACCCAATTCTTTTATTATGATATTACGATCAGGGTACAAAAAATAAAAAATAAATGAATTTGGGAATCAATCCGCTCTCTATGAATGAGATAAAAACAGAAGAATCAGGAATAGCATAGAGTTTAACTATTTTTAGCACAAACGCTCAAAAAGTAATTCGCAAATCTTTTTTGGTAGTAGAATTTATAAAATACAATTGAATTGCGTACGTAATACTCATAGGAGTAATCTTTAGGAAGTACATACCGGCACATGCCGATATAGCTATCCATATATCGCATCTTTTCTCATAATTGAACTTGGTGCAACATAGGTCAAGTCGCACTCGATCAAAAATCATAATGTCTATTTTCTATTCATTCGGTATCCACGTATAAAAATTCCAGCTCTGTAGTTTACACTGTTCTGGGGTTTACATATACACATATAATATTATATAATATAATATTATAATTAATATTAAAATATTAATATTTAGAATATAATATTAGAAAATATAATATTAGAATATTATAATTGATTATAATTGTAATTGATAATAATTAGTCGTAAATCAATTGGATTTTTCATCCATTAAGGGAATACAAATGGAATTTGGCGACATGGCCAAGTGGTAAGGCGGGGGACTGCAAATCCTTTATCCCCAGTTCAAATCTGGGTGTCGCCTGATCAACAAAAAAATACTTGGAAGTTTTTAATCCTGCTGATCGAACTTGACAAATTCTTGCCCCGCAAAAGCATAGGCAAGGGACTAGATCTGTCGATACTTGATTTTGAGAACCCGTAGGTCCTATAAAAGACTGTCATCTTTTTTATAAAAATTTATAAAAATCTGGTTTCTGAGTGTGGCTCAAACAGATAACAATAAATCTGAAGCAATCCAATCTTATTAATGCATTGGTTTGGGCTATTCTGAATTGAACCAAATAAAAGAAATAATGATAATTCATTCTATTCTGGGCATCAGAACTATGAAAATAAGAAGTCGTAAATCTTGGTATCCAAGGATTCCTAAGAGACACTCCATTTTGGTTCCTAAGGTTAAAGATGTGGAAAGAACTGAGCGAGGATACTTTGTATCCAAACTCAGGATAGGCTCTGAGTGCTCAGAAATGAAATAAAAATGGTTATTCTTCTTTTCTTATTTTTTTTTTTCTTCTATTTCATTATCTATCTTATATATCTTATATATATATAATATAAATATAATAATAATATAATATAATAATAATATATATTTATATATTTAATTTTATATTTTTTTTATATATTTTTATATTTTATTTTATTCTTTCCAATTTTCCAATTCTTTCAATTTCAATAGAATCTATTGACTAAGAAATAAAGGACCTTTTTACGAGTGGATTCGTAAAATTGTTTCATCACTAGCCGTAAGTAAGAATCCTATTTTGACTCTGCACCATTGATTCCACTATAATTATGAATTAATAATGGAATAAATACTTCATTTCATAGAGATAAGGGACATCATTCACATGGATATAGTAAGTCTCGCTTGGGCTGCTTTAATGGTAGTGTTTACATTTTCTCTTTCACTTGTAGTATGGGGAAGGAGTGGGCTTTAGAGCTAGGAATATTAATATTACTAATTTAGTACTTTACTGAATAATATAATTCTATCAATTGTGATCGTTTAGATTATTAGATCTATATTATTATATACTTTATATACTATGTATTATATACTATGTATTATATACTATGTAGATTATTAGAATTAGATATATATTATATTATTAGATATATATATTATTTATATTATATGTATATAATATATTTATATTATTTAATATTTATATTTAATTTATTTAATATTATAATATTATTTATTTTATATTATTATTATTTATTTGATTATTTGATTTATTTGATTTGATTGTCATTTGATTGTCAATTGATCCATATAAGAGAAAGCTTCTTTCTATATACAATACAACTCTATGTGCTAAGAATATGAAATATTCTACAAAACTCAATTTCTAGTATAGTGTGGTAGAAAGAGCTATATATAGCTCTTTCTACCACACTATATCAGATACTTATGATTCC